TGTGTGATTCGTTGGTTTTTTTAGGGTTATAGTCAAAAAAAAAAGACCAGCCCATAGTATGAACTAATAACCAACTCATCGTTTCGCATTATCTGGATAATAAAGAACCAGTCGAGATATGATATATTGGTCATATCATTGTAGCAACTGAAATGTTTTTTATAAAAAAAACCAATTTGATTATGAGTTGTGAAAAAATAACAATATAAAGTAAAGTATGTGGATAAATGGAACGGTGAGAGAAAGAGAGAAAAAAAATAAAAAATTAATGATATAGAATATAGAATTCCTAATATGTAAGGTCAATAATTCATCTCATAAAGCATTAATACTAATTGATCCCTAATTAAACAAAATTGTTCTATAACAATAAAAAAATAAAGAGCCCCGAGTCAATAAAGACTAAGAGGATTGACTCAAGAACAAATTTAATATAAGGGCTCCGTTGTAGAAGTTAGACCTAACCATTAATCGCGAAGCGATGAGAACGACAGAACCCGTGATTGCATAAGATTCTATTGAAAACGAATCCTAATGATTCATTGGGTAGGATGGCGGAACGAACTAGGACCCAATTCATTTATTATGAAAAGTCATGTCATGAACTAATCCTATAAAACTGAATATAATATTAAATAGAGTAAATATTCGCCCGCGAAAATTTTTATTTTTCGGATTTAAAAATTGCAGTCGATCCAATATGCTAATAAAAGGAAAAACAAAATAAAGATTCGTTAAACCTTATAATTATAATAAAACGAATTTTATATAAATATAAATCGAATGAATTTTTAGTTATATCTCAAAAAAAGGATAGACAAATTTCTAATAGATTTTCAAATACTCTTTTGATTTAATATATTTTATTTTTTTTTTTCAATATATTATTTATTAAATAGAAAATAGATAATAAATAGATAAATATTATCTTAGAATCCTTTCATTCGCGAGGAGCTGGATGAGACGAAACTATCATGTCCAGTTCTGTAGTAGAGATGGAAGTAATAAATAACCATCAACTATAACCCCAAAAGAACCCGATTCCGTAAACACCATAGAGGAAGAATGAAAGGAATATCTTATCGAGGTAATTGTATTTGTTTCGGTAGATATGCCCTTCAAGCGCTTGAACCCGCTTGGATTACATCTAGACAAATAGAAGCAGGACGAAGAGGAATGACACGAAATGCACGCCGCGGCGGAAAAATATGGGTACGCATATTTCCAGACAAACCAGTTACAGTAAGACCTACAGAAACACGTATGGGTTCAGGAAAAGGATCTCCCGAATATTGGGTAGCTGTCGTTAAACCAGGGAGAATACTTTATGAAATGAGCGGAGTACCAGAAAATATAGCCAGAAAGGCTATTTCAATAGCGGCATCAAAAATGCCTATACGAACTCAATTCATTATTTCAGGATAGGAATGTAGAACCAAAAGAAAGAGGTTTTTCGGACGAAAAAAAACAATTGCAGGTTTATTTTTTTCTTTTGAAAAAACAATATTTCTTTTTTTTTTACGTCGCCTTTTGCATTGTTTGCATTGAAAGAACAGATAAAAATGATATGATTCAACCTCAAACCCATTTGAATGTAGCGGATAACAGCGGAGCCAGAAAATTGATGTGTATTCGAATTATAGGAGCCAGTAATCGACGATATGCTCAAATTGGTGACGTTGTTGTTGCTGTAATCAAGGAAGCAATACCAAATACGCCACTAGAAAGATCAGAAGTGATCAGAGCCGTAATTGTACGTACTTGTAAAGAACTCAAACGCAACAATGGTATGATAATACGATATGATGACAATGCTGCGGTTGTTATTGATCAAGAAGGTAATCCAAAAGGAACTCGAATTTTTGGGGCAATTGCCCGGGAATTAAGACAGTTAAATTTCACTAAAATAGTTTCATTAGCACCTGAAGTATTATAAGATGAGGCCATAATACAGTTTTACTGTTTATATTATAGTATTTGTTTATATTATAGTATTTGAATGAACTTGATTAATTAGTATTAGTAGATTGGTTGTGTCGCACGTATATGCCCTTAATAATTCAGAAATAATTCCAAAAGAGCATGTTGATTATATCAAAATTCGGGGACAACAAAAATCTTAGTTTATTATGAGTAAAGACACTATTGCTAACCTACTAACCTATATACGAAATGCTGACATGAATAAAAAAAGAACAGTTCGAATACCATATACTAACATCACTGAAAGCATTGTTAAAATCCTTTTACGAGAAGGTTTTATTGAAAAGACGAGGAAACATCAGGAAAGCAACAAATATTTTTTAGTTTTAACCCTACGACATAGAAGAAATAGGAAAGGGCCAGATAGAACTATTTTAAATTTAAAGCGGATCAGTCGACCTGGTCTACGAATCTATTCTAACTATCAACGAATCCCGAAAATTTTAGGCGGGATGGGGATTGTAATTCTTTCTACTTCTCAGGGTATAATGGCAGACAGAGAGGCTCGACTAGAAGGAATCGGTGGAGAAATTTTGTGCTATATATGGTAGGTAATCTTTATGATATCCGAATTATATACAGAACTTTCATATTTGTGAAACAAGAGTAAAAGGTGGGTTTCTACTATTTTGTCCCCCACATTAGTTGATACCTCAAGCGAAAGAACAAAAATAGGTTCATTTCGGTTTAATTTCTGAATCACTTCCCAACGCTATACTCTTGGTTTGGTTCGGTTAGATAATGAAAATCTGACTCTACATTATGTTTCAAAAAGGATTCGACATAATTTTTTTATACATCTACTACCAGTAAATAGAGTCAAAATTGAGTAAAGTCATTATGATTCAACCGGGGGACGTATAATTTATCGACTCTGAAACAAAGATTAGAATGATTAGTGATTATGAGGTTTTCTCAATTTCAACATTCATTTCATGGAGATTCATGGAGATCGAATACAATTCGAAATTAAAATTAAAAATTTCAAGAAACTTATTTTCTTCCAATAAAATAAAGAGATTCAGAATTAAGTTAAGGAATAACAAATATGAAAATAAGAGCCTCCGTCCGTAAAATTTGTGAAAAATGTCGACTGATCCGTAGGCGAGGTCGAATTATAGTAATTTGTTTCAACCCCAGACATAAACAAAGACAAGGATAATTTTTAGAAAAAAAGGGGAGTCTCTATAAATCTAAAGTACCCCAACGTCCAAATAAATAAAAAAAAAAAAAAACAAAGGATCTGTTTTGACATGAAATGGATATATCCATATATCTCTGACTTAAATTTATGAGATGATAAAAAATGGCAAAACCTATACCAAGAATTGGTTCACATAAGAATAGACATATGGGTTCACGTAAAAATACGCGTAGAATACCAAAGGGAGTTATTCATGTTCAAGCAAGTTTCAACAATACTATTGTAACTGTTACAGATGTACGTGGGCGGGTAATTTCGTGGTCCTCCGCCGGTACTTGTGGATTCAAGGGTACAAGAAGAGGGACACCGTTTGCCGCTCAAACCGCAGCAGGAAACGCAATTCGAACAGTAGTAGATCAAGGTATGCAACGAGCAGAAGTCATGATAAAAGGCCCGGGTCTCGGAAGAGATGCGGCATTAAGGGCTATTCGTAGAAGTGGTATACTATTAAGTTTCATACGAGATGTAACTCCTATGCCACATAACGGCTGCAGGTCCCCTAAAAAAAGGCGTGTATAAAAATAAACATTGAAGATATTTCAAGAGAAATAAATAATTCAATGATTTGATCAAATAAAATTACTATGGTTCAAGAGAAAATAATAGTATCTACTCGGCCACTACAGTGGAAGTGTGTGGAATCAAGAGCAGACAGTAAGCGTCTTTATTATGGACGCTTTCTTCTGACTCCACTTATGAGAGGACAAGCTGATACAATAGGCATTGCGATGCGAAGAGCTTTACTTGGAGAAATAGAAGGTACATGTATCACACGCGCAAAATCCGAGAAAATACCACATGAATATTCTACCATAGTGGGTATTCAAGAATCCGTACATGAAATTTTACTGAATTTGAAAGAAATTGTATTGAGAAGCAATCTGTATGGAACCCGTGATGCGTCCATTTGTGTCAAGGGTCCTGGATATGTAACTGCACACGATATCATCTTACCACCTTCCGTGGAAATCGTTGATAAGACACAGCATATAGCTAACTTAACAGAGCCAATTACTTTGTGTATTGAATTACAAATCGAGAGGAATCGCGGATATCGTATAAAAACACCAAATAATTTTCAAAGCGAAAGTTATCCTATAGATGCTGTATTCATGCCTGTTCGAAATGCAAATCATAGTATTCATTCTTATGTGAATGGAAATGAAAAACAAGAAATACTTTTTCTCGAAATATGGACAAATGGGAGTTTAACTCCTAAAGAAGCACTTCATGAGGCCTCCCGAAATTTGATTGATTTATTTATTCCCTTTTTACATGCAGAAGAAGAAAACTTCCATTTAGAAAACAATGAACCCAAAGGATATTTGCCCCTTTTTAATTTTCATGGTAGATTGGCTAAACCAAGGAAAACGAAAAAAGAAATAGCATTGAAATTTATTTTTATTGACCAATCAGAATTGCCCCCCAGGGTATATAATTGCCTCAAAAAGACTAATATCAATACATTATTAGACCTTTTGAATAACAGTCAAGAAGACCTTATGAAAATTAAAGATTTTCGCAGAGAAGATGTAAAACATATAGTGGACATTCTAGAAATATAAAACCTTTTCACATAAATTTTAATTAGTTTTGAATGGTTAACACAATCCATATACACAGACTCGGAATATATCCAAAATTTAACTGACTAAACGTATAAACGTATCTAGGGAAAATTCCCCTTGAGGCGACTATTCCCTAGATACACGCATCGTGATTTTTTTATTTCAAAATTGAATCAATTTAAAAAAGACCTAAAGTTAGGGATTTATCAATAGGTAATGTTGCTCCAATACCCAACCAAAGGGCT